AGGTGTTATTGTTATAAGGTCACTCTTTATTCTAAAATCGAAAAATCGATTCGATACGATTAAAAAAAAGATCAAAAGAAAAGAGAAATGATTTTCAAATTTGCTTCTATATGGATTCGAATTTCTTACTATTTTATTATTTTAATATTAGTCTACTCAAGAATTATCTAATGAATCACTTGATTCGAAATTAAGGGATAGGTAGACATTACAAATGATTAATTGATCTCTTTTTCTACCTCCCTTACTCTATGTTTTTGTTAATCCCGTCTATAATGATTGATGAATTAACAACTATCAATTGAACTTATTCTTTCATTTGAATTGGTATTTTTGCTTATCTTCGTATATTGAAACTTAGGGAAGTGCTTTCTAAACATATGTAGAAAAAGAACACATTTCATTTAGCTCTTTCATCTTCATGCTTACTATAACTAGTTATTTCGGTTTTCTACTAGCAGCTTTAACTATAACCTCAGCTCTCTTTATTGGTCTGACCAAGATACGACTTATTTGAAATTAATTGAATGAACACAACGCATAAAAAGAAATCTTTCTGTGGTATTGATAGACTCTATAGTTCCTTAGAGAGTCAATTTCCAATTAGTGGTCATTGAGATTCATGGGCAATGCGGATTAATATGTAGGGATAGATATTACCTCTCCTTTTTCCCTTTCAAAAAATTTGAAATGATTGAAGTTTTTCTATTTGGAATTGTCTTAGGTCTAATTCCTATTACTTTAGCTGGATTATTTGTAACTGCATATTTACAATACAGACGTGGTGATCAGTTGGATCTTTGATTAAATTAATTAACATCTTTTTTTTTAATTGACCTCCTCTTTTCTTTAATCCAAAGGAGGTCAAATTAAGATTACTGGTCAATTATTTAATTGTAATTTTGGGACTAACCTAACCAAGAATGGAATCACGCTCTGTAGGATTTGAACCTACGACATCGGGTTTTGGAGACCCACGTTCTACCGAACTGAACTAAGAGCGCTTTCTTATCTTCTTATCATTATCACACTAGCTAAAACGAAAAAAAAAAGAAGAGGATTTTTTTTATAACCCGAATACATCTTGTATGCATAAGACTATCATATAGAATATGATATAATAAAAAAAGATTATGTATGCCTGATTTTAATCGATTTCAATAAATCCCTCGTTACTGCTCAGACGAGAAGTAATAGGTAGGGATGACAGGATTTGAACCCGTGACATTTTGTACCCAAAACAAACGCGCTACCAAGCTGCGCTACATCCCTTTCAATTGGTCTACAGTGTCATTTTATAGAATCCCTGTCTTGTTTTCAAAATCCTTATTTTCTCCATTGCCAAGTTATCTTGCCATTTCTTTTTTTTATTCTCATGTAACATATAATAATAGTAGAAGGCTTATATACACATGAATATGAAACCCATCGTAAAAAATAACTAAAAAAGGGAATATTTTTTGGGAATGCTCAGTCGGAAGGGACGTCTTTTTAGGAATTCCATGTACAAATACAAGCGGTCCTTAACTACTTACATATATATTATATCGGATCATATATGTATTAACATTAGGCATTACAATAAATAATACAATAAATAAAAAGAATAAAGAAGGAGGATTTAAAATGCGAGATCTAAAAACATATCTTTCCGTGGCACCGGTACTAAGTACTCTATGGTTTGGGGCTTTAGCAGGTCTTTTGATAGAGATCAATCGTTTATTTCCGGATGCGTTGACATTCCCTTTTTTTTCATTCTAGTTATTGACATGGGAAGGGGTGAAGAAGATTAGAGATAGAATCAAAAGATTTGTGACTAATCCCTCCCCCTCTTTTTTTTTTAGAAAAAATCGAATTGGATACAATATATTAAGTAGAAGTATAATCAAGAAAGGAGGAAAGAGAAATAAAAAAGTAGATTCAACCTCGGCGAAATTCGGGTTTTCTCCAATTCCATTTAGAAATAATATTGTGAGAACAGAAATGTGTCTAGGGCAAGAAGATCATACAAGATCTTTTAATAAAATACTGTACATTGAATCGAATTCGATTCAAAATATACCTAAATATTAGTTTGTTGTTTTACTTCTTATTTTTTTATTTCTTTTTTCGCAGAAAGTAGAAGAATTGGTTGAATCAAAAACGCAAAGGAGGTTCATGGCCAAGGGTAAAGATGTCCGAGTAACGGTTATTTTAGAATGTACCAACTGTGTTAGAGTTAGAAACGGTCTTAATAAGGAATCAAGGGGTGTTTCCAGATATATTACTCAAAAGAATCGACACAATACGCCTAGTCGATTGGAATTGAGAAAATTCTGTCCCTATTGTTACAAACATACGATTCACGGGGAGATAAAGAAATAACTCGAATCAAGTGCCTGTGTGTCACTCTTACAAGTAACACGAAAAGGACATATTCTATATATACCATATTATTCTATATATTTTCATTTTAGTTAACATAATATAACTAACTAAAAAAAAAAGCCAAATCAAATCCTATATTTTGAATTTGAAATCTTTTTGGATCAAATTGAAATAGGATTTTGAGGATAAGGAATAAACAAACCATGGAAAAATCCAAGCGACTCTTTCTTAAATCCAAGCGATCTTTTCGTAGGCGTTTGCCCCCGATCCAATCGGGGGATCGAATTGATTATAGAAACATGAGTTTAATTAGTCGATTTATTAGTGAACAAGGAAAAATATTATCTAGACGGGTAAATAGATTAACCTTAAAACAACAACGATTAATTACTATTGCTATAAAACAAGCTCGTATTTTATCTTTGTTACCTTTTCTTAATAATGAGAAACAATTTGAAAGAAGCGAGTCGACCACCGGAGCTACTGGTCTTAGAACCATAAATAAATAAAAAAAAGTAGACTTACTTTACTCCTCAATTGAACCCAAATAAAAATCCGAACTCAAACACAGATTGATATTTTGTTCGAAAAATCGTAAGAAAAAAATTGGGGAAGAAGAAGAAATCTTTTTTTATTGGATATTGGACATATTCGCTCATTTCATTTTGAACGACTTTATCATATTCTCTTTATCATACTAATTTCTACTCTACCTTCCCGGAGTTCATTCTCCAGAGAACTCCATTTAAAATATTCTGACAAATTCCTTACAATTTCCTTTTTTATTTTATGATCTGATCTCATTAGAAATCATATAAAGACAATTCCTATTTAATATAGCTATTTGTGCAAGTATTTTACGATTAAGAAGCAACTGTCTCTTGTACAGATTGTGTATTAATCTACTATAACTATAGGATACTCTATTCCCACGAATTACTGCATTTATCCGAGTGATCCACAAACGACGAAAATCTATCTTTTTCCTATCTCTATCTCGATGAGACGAAACCAAAGATCTTATTTTCTGTTGAATAATTGTTCGAGTAAGTCTTGAACGAGCCCCCCGAAAGCTTGATGCAAATAAACGAATTTTTGTTCTACGTCTCCGAGCTATATATCCTCGTCTAATTCTAGTCATTGAATAAATGAAACTTTCATGAATAACTAATTGATTTCCTTTCTTTCAGTTATTCTTTTCCCTTTTCCTAGTTTATTAATAACAAAACGGATTCTTCCAATGTATAAAATAAAAATTCCAATGGCTTTTGCTACTATAACCTTCCCGACCACGATTTGTCTTTTCTTTTTTTATAGTCATTTCACCTCGAAACGAGTATTGATACTAGGTATCAAAAAACAGAAAAAAGTAATAAATAGAAATGAATAACGAAATAGTGGATTCCATCGTTTCTATGGTTATGTCTTAAACGGTGAGGTCCTCTATATATACCGGAGTCCCTTACTTCATTTAATCAATGCTATTAGCAAGTTGTACAGTTTACATTCTTCGGCTCTACCTATGAATTATCTAGTAATAGGTCTTTCACAACGAGATCTACCTATACAGTAACGGTATTTAATTATGAAAATTGGATGGGGTAGTTGACCCTCTTAGTCCGTTTTTGCAAGAGTATAGGCATAAGATTTCGGCTTTGAAAATAGGATTTCCCCGCTTAATGAATAACTATTTGTTACCAATGAGGAATTTTTTCTCATCGGAAACCATAAATTTCATATACAATAGAAGAATTGAATAGATCTTTTTTTTTAGTTTTCGATATTTTTTTTTTAGTTTTCGATATATAGATAGTGAACGACCTTCTTCCTTCCATTTTATACTATTCACTAGTACTGATCATTGATACTGGAAGATTTCTTTCCCTTTTTTTTTCTACCAATGGTGATCTGAACGAGTCGCACATACACCCTAGTACATGTTCCTCGACGCTGAGGACATCCCCCAAGAGCGGGGGATTTCGTGACATTTCTGATTGGCTGTCTTGTGTTTCTAATAAGTTGTTTAATAGTTGGCATGTTGAATCGTATACATAATAAATGGGCTGGTTTAGATCGATCCTAACCGGATGATTATGAATTACTTCTCTATTTACTAGATGAATAGAATATTATTAAACCCGGTAATAAGTAAGAAGAGAAAATCTCAAAGTGGCGATTTGCTTAAACTTACTGCTATTTTTTTTTATTCAATCGCTACAAGATCAACAATTCCATGAGCTTGGGCTTCTGTTGCTGACATAAAAACATCCCTTTCCATATCTTCGGATACAACCCATAGGGGTTTGCCCGTTCTTTGTACATAAACTCTTGTGATGGTTTCGCGCAGTTTCAGCAGTTCTTCTGCTTCCAGGATAAATTCTCCCGTTTGTGCCTCATAAAAAGAACTCGCAGGTTGATGTATCATTACCCTGATAATATAACAAATGGTTCCTCTATCTCGCATGATGAGGTGAGTAGAAGAGATAAAGAATAATAAAAAAAGAAAGATAGAATTGAGCAACCGTACAGGCATCTTTTGCGCATTGCATACGGCTATACAATGGAATTCACTTTATCTTCCATTTCCATCTAAGAAAGAGAAAAAATATAGATAGAGGGTTTATCCGATTCAG